CCTAATATTCTTGCAGAATTTATAGCCGGACAATTAAAAAATAGAGTTTCTTTTCGCAAAGCAATGAAAAAGGCTATAGAATTAACTGAACAAGCAGATACAAAAGGAATTCAAGTGCAAATTGCAGGACGTATCGACGGAAAAGAAATTGCGCGTGTTGAATGGATCAGAGAGGGTAGGGTTCCACTACAAACCATTCGCGCTAAAATTGATTATTGTTCCTATACAGTTCGAACAATCTATGGGGTATTAGGCATCAAAATTTGGATCTTTATAGAAGGGGAATAATAAACCTTTATTTCCCTTTGCATTCTATCCAGCGATGTAACAAAAAATGATAAATTAGTTTCTTCTTTTTCTTTTCTGTTCAATAAAAAAAATGAACAATAATAATTCTATTATAATTCTATAGGGTTTAATAAAAATTTAATTCATCTTTTGATAAAATTGCTATGCTTAGTGTGTGACTCGTTGGTTTTTTGAGGGTTAGTATAAAAAAACAGCCCCATAGTATAAAAATATAAACAAATAACTATAGAAGTAATAACCAACTCATCACTTCGTATTATCTGGATCCAAAGAACCAGTCAAGATATGATATATTGTTCATATTGTTGTAGCAACTGAAATCTTTTTTATTAAAAAATATGCTTCTAAGTTGTCAATCGAAATAAAAAAGAAAGGGTATGGATAATTGGAAGGATGAGAGAAAGAAAGAAAAAGGATATTGATGATATATAATTCCAATATGTAAGGTCTATGAGTCATCTCAGAAAAAATCTGCGTAATAAAGCACCAATACGGATTCATCATTAAATGGATCTGCTCGTCGAACAAAAAATAAAGAGCTTCGAGCCAATAAAGACTAAGAATATTGACTCAAGAACTAATAGCTCCGTTGTAAAATTCAGACCTAACCATTAAGTAAGAAGCGATGGGAACGATGGAACCTATGAATTCAAAAGATTTTAGTGAAAATGAATTCGAATGATTCATTGATCGGGATGGCGGAACCGGCCAGAGACCAATTCATCTATTCGGAAAAGTTATGAACTAATGATAGAACTGAAATAGAAATTGAAAGAGTAAATATTCGCCCGCGAAAACTTTATTTTTTTGGATTGCTAAAATTGGGTCAACCCAATACGATAAAGAGTAAAACAAAAGAAAGATTTGTTTTAACATTCTAAAAGATATAAATATAAGAAAAAAGAGTTATTTAATATATATTTAATATATTTAGATTTAGTTATCTATACAAACAAGATACACAAATGAATAATAGATTTGATCTAGATTAAATGAAATCAATGATTCAGTATATTACTTATTAAATACATGTATATCTTAATTCAAATTATATTCTATCTGAATTGAATTCAAAATCTTTAATTTGAATTGATTTTATTCGCGAGGAGCTGGATGAGAAGAAACTCTCACGTCCGGTTCTGTAGTAGAGATGGAATTCAAAACAAACCATCAACTATAACCCCAAAAGAACCAGATTCCGTAAACAACATAGAGGAAGAATGAAGGGAATATCTTATCGAGGTAATACTATTTGTTTTGGTAAATACGCTCTTCAGGCACTTGAACCCGCTTGGATCACATCTAGACAAATAGAAGCAGGTCGACGAGCAATGACACGAAATGCACGTCGCGGTGGAAAAATATGGGTCCGTATATTTCCAGATAAACCAGTTACAGTAAGGCCCGCAGAAACACGTATGGGTTCAGGTAAAGGCTCTCCCGAATATTGGGTAGCTGTTGTTAAACCAGGTCGAATCCTTTATGAAATGGGTGGAGTAACAGAAAATATAGCCCGAAGGGCTATTTCAATAGCAGCGTCCAAAATGCCTATACGAGCTCAATTCATCATTTCGGGATAAAAAAGAAATAGGCCTTAAAAATAGCGGGTGCAGGTTTCTTTTTTTGAACAAATAATATTTCTTTTTTTCTTCGACCTTTGTATTGTAAAAAACAGAAAAAAAAAAAAAAAAAAAAAAAAATGATATGATTCAACCTCAGACCCATTTGAATGTAGCAGATAACAGCGGGGCTCGAGAATTGATGTGTATTCGAATCATAGGAGCTAGCAATCGTCGATATGCTCATATTGGTGACGTTATTGTTGCTGTGATCAAAGACGCAGTTCCAAACATGCCTCTAGAAAGATCAGAAGTGGTCAGAGCTGTAATTGTCCGTACTTGTAAAGAACTTAAACGTGACAACGGTATGATAATACGATATGATGACAATGCTGCAGTTGTGATTGATCAAGAAGGAAATCCAAAAGGAACTCGCGTTTTTGGTGCGATTGCCCGAGAATTGAGACAGTTCAATTTTACTAAAATAGTTTCATTAGCTCCCGAGGTATTATAAAATGAGACTACGATATGGTTATAGGTTATAGTAGGGTATTTAAAAGAAATAGATTAAGATTAATTTAGTAGATTTTGTCTCACGTATATACCTTTCAAAATTCATATTAATATTCATAAACAAATACGTAAAAAAAAAAAAAGAAAAACATGTTGATTATATCCAAATTTGGAGGCACCAATCATTTTAATTAATCATGAGTAGTGATACTATTGCTGACATAATAACCTCTATACGAAATGCCGATATGTATCGAAAAAGCGTGGTTCGAGTAGCATCTACTAATATCAGCCAAAGTATTGTTAAAATACTTTTACGAGAGGGTTTTATCGAAAACGTGAGAAAACATCGAGAAAACAACAAAGATTTTTTGGTTTTAACCCTACGACATAGAAGGAATAGGAAAAGGACTTATCGAAATCTTTTAAATTTAAAACGGATCAGTCGGCCGGGTCTACGAATCTATTCTAACTATCAAAGAATTCCTAGAATTTTAGGCGGGATGGGAGTTGTAATTCTTTCTACCTCTCGGGGTATAATGACAGACCGGGAGGCTCGACTAGAAAGAATAGGCGGAGAAATTTTGTGTTATATATGGTAATTTTTCTAATATCCGAATTGAATAGGAAACTTCTTTTTTGTGAAAAAGAAAAGAGAAGGAGTGGGTTGTCTAATAGGGTTCTTCCTCCACTAATTGATACTTCAAGGAGGTTTGACCTGGAATGAAAGAACAAAAATGGATTCATGAAGGTTTAATTACTGAATCGCTTCCCAATGGCATGTTCCGGGTTCGTTTAGATAATGAAGATATGATTCTAGGTTATGTTTCAGGAAAGATCCGACGTAGTTTTATACGAATATTGCCAGGAGATAGAGTCAAAATTGAAGTAAGTCGTTATGATTCAACCAGAGGTCGTATAATTTATCGACTCCGCAACAAAGATTCGAAAGATTAGGTTTTTTTCAACTTCACTATTTCTTTTTCTTTCGCAGGAATACGATTCAAAATCGAAAATTACAATAAACTTATTTTCTTCCAAGAAAAGGATTCAAAATTAAAGTAAGGAGTGGCAAATATGAAAATAAGAGCTTCTGTTCGTAAAATTTGTGAAAAATGTCGACTAATCCGTCGTCGGGGACGAATTATAGTAATTTGTTCCAACCCAAGACATAAACAAAGACAAGGATAATAAGACTCGTTAAAGACCCAATATACAAATAAGAAGGGGGATCTTTTTTGACATGAAATGGATATATCCATATATCTCTGACTCAAATTTATGAGATGATAAAATATGGCAAAAGCTATACCGAAAAAGGGTTCACGTGGACGTATTAGTTCGCGTAAGAGTATACGTAAAATACCAAAGGGGGTTATTCATATTCAAGCAAGTTTCAATAATACCATTGTGACTGTTACAGATGTACGAGGGCGAGTGGTTTCTTGGTCCTCTGCCGGTACTTGTGGCTTCCAAGGTACAAGAAGAGGGACGCCGTTTGCTGCTCAAACCGCAGCGGCAAATGCTATTCGTGCAGTAGTAGATCAAGGTATGCAACGAGCAGAAGTCATGATTAAAGGTCCCGGTCTTGGAAGAGACGCAGCATTACGAGCTATTCGCAGAAGTGGTATACTATTAACTTTCGTACGGGATGTAACCCCTATGCCACATAATGGCTGTAGACCCCCGAAAAAAAGACGTGTGTAGAAATCAAAATTGAAGATATTTCAATAGCAAGAGAAACAAGAGAGCAAGAGAAACAAGAGAAATAAATGATTCAATGATCAGATCAAATAATATTATTATGGTTCGAGAGAAAATAACAGTATCTACTCGGACACTACAGTGGAAGTGTGTTGAATCAGCAGCAGACAGTAAGCGTCTTTTGTATGGGCGCTTTATTCTGTCTCCGCTTATGAAAGGTCAAGCAGACACAATAGGCATTGCGATGCGAAGAGCTTTGCTTGGAGAAATCGAAGGAACATGTATCACACGCGCAAAATCTGAGAAAATCTCACACGAATATGCTACCATAATGGGTATTCAAGAATCAGTACATGAAATTTTAATGAATTTGAAAGAAATCGTATTGAGAAGTAATCTCTATGGAACTTGTGAGGCGTCTATTTGTGTCAAGGGCCCTGGATATGTAACTGCTCAAGATATCATCTTACCGCCTTATGTAGAAATCGTCGATAATACACAGCATATAGCTAGCTTGACGGAACCCATTGAGTTGGTTATTGGATTACAAATAGAGAAGAATCGTGGATATCTTATAAAAGCGCCAAATACCTTTCAAGATGGAAGTTATCCTATAGATCCTGTATTCATGCCTGTTCGAAATGCGAATCATAGTATTCATTCTTATGAAAATGGTAACAAAGAGATACTATTTCTCGAAATATGGACAAATGGAAGTTTAACTCCTAAAGAAGCACTTCACGAAGCCTCCCGGAATTTGATTGATTTATTGATTCCCTTTTTACATACCAAAGAAGAAAATTTAAGTTTAGAGGACAATCAACACATAGTTCCTTTACCCCCTTTTACCTTTTATGATAAATTGGCTAAACTAACAAAAAATAAAAAAAAAATGGCGTTGAAATCGATTTTTAT